TCCTACTACTGGTGGAGTAACAGCTAGTTTTGGTATGTTGGGGGATATCATTATTGCCGAACCTAATGCCTATATTGCATTTGCGGGTAAAAGAGTAATTGAACAAACATTGAATAAGACAGTACCTGAAGGTTCACAAGCGGCTGAATATTTATTCCATAAGGGCTTATTCGATCCAATCGTACCACGTAACCCTTTAAAAGGTGTTCTGAGTGAGCTATTTCAGCTCCACGCCTTTTTTCCTTTCAATAAAAATTCAATCAAGTAGAGTCTTGAGTTCAACTTTTTTTTTGTGGCGAACAACTAGTTAGTTAGTTTATCAGAATCAAAATAAAAAACCGAAAAAATGGATTTTTAGTTGGTGACATAAGATTTTATTGTAGAAAGAATCGTGCGGATAATTGTTGTTTTTTTACCGATATTGCCGATTAGTAATATTGGTAAAAAAACAACAACATAAACAGCGAATTCTTCCTTCGAATTAGGAGGCAAGGCAAATAAAACGAATTTCGTGTTCTGTTTGCCTCTTCTATATGTATATATTTCAAATATAGAAAATATAGAATCTTGCATCTTTCTATATCTCCCAAGAAGTCCCCTTTTTATAAGAATTCCTGCTCTTGGGTCGGATTCTAACGAATCTTTCGGGGATTTTTAAATTTTTAAGAGACTCTTTTTTTATTAAAAAAGAAATTAGAAGAAGAAGATAAGAACAATATAAGAATAAAAATAAAAGAAGTAAGAATAATAAAGAAAGTGGATTATCATACATACATCTATTTCATGTAGAAAGATGAATAAGTCCGTTTATTTAGTTCGACATTGCTTGCACTTATTATATATACTCACTTCGATATACTTAGTATACTAATATCCGAATTATAATATGAATTATAATTATTATAAGATATCCTTATAACAATAACAGGTACAAATATTAAATCGAGGTACCCCATTCTATGACAATTCTCAACAACTTACCCTCCTTTTTTGTGCCTTTAGTGGGCCTAGTATTTCCGGCAATTGCAATGGCCTCTTTATCTCTTCATGTTCAAAAAAAAAAGATTTTTTAAATCAGATGTGGTCAAATCTCATCTAGTTTTTTTTCAAGACTTAGCGAACAAGGATATCCATTTAGTAGAATATTGTATAAGAATAACAGGTGGCTTTCTCCGAACATAAATGAAAAAGATCTTATACATGCGTAAACATGATATATGGACAGACAAATTCTAGCAATAAAAAAAAAAGAGGCTGGGATCCGAACTCATGTCTGAAATTAAAGTAAATCTATCCATATGTATGTAGCTATTGATAGGGAATCATATGAAGGGGATGCTTTTATTTTATTATATCTAACCAATTCGATTAATTACTACTAAAAGTTCACATCAGAATAGTACTAGTTGATGAGAGTTACTTCGGAAAAAAAGTAAAGTGAATTTTTTTTTGTTATTCCATAAAATGCAACCGGATCTACTATGTATGAGTTGGCGATCAGAATATATATGGATAGAATTTATAGCAGGATCTCGCAAAACAAGTAATTTCTGCTGGGCGTTTATCCTTTTTTTAGGTTCATTAGGATTCTTATTGGTTGGAATTTCTAGTTATCTTGATAAGAATTTGATATCCTTCTTTCCGTCTCAACAAATCCTTTTTTTCCCACAAGGGATCGTAATGTCTTTCTATGGGATCGCGGGTCTCTTTATTAGTTCCTATTTGTGGTGCACAATTACATGGAATGTAGGTAGCGGTTATGATCGATTTGATAGAAAAGAAGGAATAGTGTGCATTTTTCGTTGGGGATTTCCTGGAAAAAATCGCCGCATCTTTTTACGATTCCTTATGAAAGATATTCAGTCCATCAGAATAGAAGTAAAAGAGGGCATTTATGCTCGTCGTGTCCTTTATATGGAAATCAGAGGCCTGGGAGACGTTCCCTTGACTCGTACTGATGAGAATTTGACTCCACGGGAAATTGAGCAAAAGGCTGCGGAATTGGCCTATTTCTTGCGTGTACCAATTGAAGTATTTTGAAAAAAGAAACTGCAAAATAAATGCTTTCTCAGCAAGAGGAAAACCCCTAAGAATCCTTTTTTTCTATAAGCATAACTTACTTAATTAAAGTTTCTTCAGAACGCCTCGTGGGGCAAAAGCAAGGCAAACGTGTACGTGGCGGCCATAATATAAAACGAAACCTTTTTTGTTTTTGTCTGTCAATTTTTTTTTCGAAATATTTGATATTTTCTTTTTTAATAAACAGGAAGTTCTTTCATTTCGAAATCCGAAAAATATTCATTATTGGAATCTTTATTTGAATCTTTCGGGCATTCATCAAAGGGGAGTAATTACTTCGAATATTTGATCAATTAAGATATCTGGAAACAATCTATTTTTTTATTATTTCGTCATTTGAATTCGAATTCGAAGTGGATTCTTCTTCTATTTCTGTATTTTTTCTACACTAGATTCAAGGACTAACCTCTGAATCACAACTAAAAGGCTCGATTAATAAATTAATAATTAATAGGCGCGATACCTTATAATAGAACTTATGCTTGATAGAAATATTAGATTGCATAGAGTCAACGAATGAGGTGACAATTCACAGATGAAAAAATGACAAAAAAGAGCGCATCTATTCCCCTTCGATATCTTTCATTTATAGTATTTGTAGTCTTTTTGCCCCGGTGGATCACTCTCTCATTTAATAAAAGTCTAGAATCTTGGGTTACTAATTGGTGGAATACTAGGCAATCCGAAACTTTTTTGAACGATATTCAAGAAAAGAGTATTCTAGAAAAATTCATAGAATTAGAGGAGCTATTTCTCTTGGATGAAATGGTAAAGGAATTCCCGGAAAGACATCTACAAAAGTTTCGTATGGGGCTCCACAAAGAAACAATCCAATTGATCAAGATACACGATGAGGATCGTATCCATACAATTTTGCACTTCTCGACAAATCTAATCTGTTTCGTTATTCTAAGTGCTTATTCTATTCTGGGTAATGAAGAACTTGTTTTTCTTAATTCTTGGGTTCAAGAATTCCTATATAATTTAAGCGACACAATAAAAGCCTTTTCCATTCTTTTAGTAACTGATTTATGTATAGGATTCCATTCGCCCCACGGTTGGGAACTAATGATTGGCTATGTCTATAACGATTTTGGATTTTTTCATAATGATCAAATTATATCTGGTCTTGTTTCCACTTTTCCAGTCATTCTAGATACAATTTTCAAATATTGGATTTTCCTTTATTTAAATCGTGTATCTCCGTCACTTGTAGTGATTTATCATTCAATGAATGACTGAAAAACGAGTCAATTAGAGTGTTTCTTACTTTGTACCTAAGCAAAGCATTCCAGGTCGTACTTACCTTACTCTTTCTACCCATTCAGAGGATTCCTCCTATATTACAGTAAAATTATTTCAGTAAATAGCAAAATCGTGGATAGGGAACTATACTAGCGACCTACCCAATTTTATTGTAGAAATTTTCGGGATCAACGATTGGACCATGCAAATTAGAAATACTTTTTCTTCGATAAAGGAAGAGATTACTCGATTCATTTCCGTATCACTCATGATATATATAATAACTCGGGCCTCCATTTCAAATGCATATCCCATTTTTGCGCAGCAGGGTTTTGAAAATCCACGAGAAGCCACTGGTCGTATTGTATGCGCCAATTGCCATTTAGCTAATAAACCTGTGGATATTGAGGTTCCGCAAGCGGTACTTCCTGATACTGTGTTTGAAGCAGTTGTTCGAATTCCTTATGATATGCAACTGAAACAAGTTCTTGCTAATGGTAAAAAGGGGGGGTTGAATGTAGGGGCCGTTCTTATTTTACCGGAAGGGTTTGAATTAGCCCCCCCCAGTCGTATTTCTCCCGAGATGAAAGAAAAGATAGGCAATCTATCTTTTCAGAATTACGGCCCCACTAAAAAAAATATTCTTGTGATAGGGCCTGTTTCTGGTAAGAAATATAGTGAAATCACTTTTCCTATTCTTTCCCCGGATCCCGCGACTAATAAAGATGTTCACTTCTTAAAATACCCAATATACGTAGGTGGTAACAGGGGAAGGGGCCAGATTTATCCCGACGGGACAAAAAGTAACAATACGGTTTATAATGCTACAGCAGCGGGTATAGTAAGCAAAATCATACGAAAAGAAAAAGGGGGGTACGAAATAACCATAACGGATGCATCGGATGGACGCCAAGTGGTTGATATTATCCCTCCAGGACCAGAACTTCGTGTTTCAGAGGGCGAATCTATCAAACTTGATCAACCATTAACAAGTAATCCTAATGTGGGTGGATTTGGTCAGGGAGATGCAGAAATAGTCCTTCAAGATCCACTACGTGTCCAAGGCCTTTTGTTCTTTTTGGCATCTGTTGTTTTTGCACAAATCTTTTTAGTTCTTAAAAAGAAACAGTTTGAGAAGGTTCAATTGTCCGAAATGAATTTCTAGATCCGCAAATTTATCAACATCAGGTTTGTAAAAAGAACAAAGTTTTTGTTCGCAATTCCAATTATGTTATGTATGAGCAAAAAAATTATGAAAAGTCTTTTGCTTGTTTATATTCTTTTTCGACCAAATGTCGGGAATTTCTTGTACTGCACTCCTAAATCATAGTATATATTGTGAAGAAGGCTATTTTACTTTACCCCTCCTTTGTTTTGTCAATCCAAGTGGGAGGGGGTTATCACGATTGTCTGATTAAAATATTTTAGAATGCGTCAGTCGTTTTCTATTCTAATCGAATCAAATTCGATTAGAACTAGATACTAAGCATAAGATAAGTAAGCGGAGAATATAAAGAAAGCAATAAGGGAAACAAGGGAATCAAAAAGGTATTATTCGTCGTCCTAGTCTTCGACATCAGAAAGGGAATTTTCCACATCCCTTTCTGGTGTCGAAATCATAATGGTTCTTGATTCCATTCGTCAAAGATTCCTATTCTTAGTTTCGATTTTTCCAG